TCTCGTTACCGAGGGCCTCGTTTCAAAAAAATACGCCGTCTGGGTGTTTTACCGGGACTAACTAGCCAATTAAAAATTCTCAGATGTACTAGTAAAAGAACCACACCCGGAAATGATCCTAGAAACCAATCACGTTCTAATAAAAAATCTCAATATCGTATTCGTTTAGAAGAAAAACAAAAATTGCGTTTTCATTATGGTCTAACGGAAAGACAATTACTTAAATACGTTCATATCGCTGGAAAAGCAAAAGGGTCAACAGGTCAGGTTTTACTACAATTACTTGAAATGCGTTTGGATAACATCCTTTTTCGATTAGGTATGGCTTCGACCATTCCTGGAGCCCGACAATTAGTTAACCATAGACACATTTTAGTTAATGGTCATATAGTAGATATACCAAGTTATCGATGCAAACCCCGAGATATTATTACTACAAGGGATGAACAAAAATCCAGAGCTCTGATTCAAAATTATCTTGATGCATCTCCCCGTGAAGAATTGCCAAAACATTTAACTCTTCACTCATCCCAATATAAAGGATCAGTCAATCAAATAATAGATACTAAGTGGGTCGGTTTGGAAATAAATGAGTTGCTAGTCGTAGAATATTATTCCCGTCAAACTTGAACCTAACTAAAATAAAACAACAAACAAGGGTTCGGAGAATTTTGCCCTCCCCTTTGTTTGGGGAAGTAAATCGCTAGTAAAGGAGCTTGATCTGTATTTCTACTCTTCATGTTAAGGGTCGAGGGGATATTTTCATGCCTTGGATCCTCGTTTTCCAATATTTTATGTACCTATGTACCACAGCAACTAGAATTAGCAATAGAAATATATACAATTTATATTACAGAAAGTTCTCGTACCATCTATATGGATATATGGATATCCATAGTGGAATCATATGAAGGAGATCTTTTTTTTTATATCTAACCGATTCTATGAATTCCTTCATGGGGTTCACATCATAATAAGAGTGCTGGTTGATAAGAATTACTTCGGAAACAAAAAAACAAATAAATTCAATAATCAATATCAATATATAATCAATAAAAATAAAAATATATAATAATAAAAATAATAAAATATAAATATAATAAAATAAAAATATAATAAAATAAAAATAATTAAATATAATATAAATTAATATAATTATATAAATAATTATATAAATTTCATCCAAAAATCTAAAAATAGAAACTAAAGTATGGATTATTATGGTATGATTATGGTATGATTATGTATCAATTAAGTAAATTAAATGATTATTCATGATTCCATATTGAATCAATCCCATACCGGTTTTAAACAAACTTGAGGAATGTTATGGTAAAACTTCGTTTAAAACGATGTGGTAGAAAGCAACGTGCGACTTGAAGGAATGATCGGTTGTGGATTCTTATATCCACCATTTATATATATATAAATTATAAGGTGCTCTTGGCTCGACATAGTTTGTTCAGTTCTAATTATTTACTTTAACCAACCAACCAACTAAATGGGTTGGTTAAAGTAAATAATACACGATGGAGCTCGCGCGGAAAGGATTAATTCATTTCTCAGAGGTAAGGATCTAGGGTTAATGTCAATCAATAAGTTAGAGCAACTTCGTAAGCATATCTTCGATATAGAAATTCAAAAGATTCAATTCAAATCCTTTTGGATTTGAAATTTTTGTTGAAATGGGAAAAACTATTTCGATCATAAAGTGTATCACACGGGAATCCAGCGTTCATACGATTCTTCGATAGTCAATAAATAACAAAAGGTATGTTGCTGCCATTTTGAAACGATTAAGGATCACCGAAGTAATGTCTAAACCCAATGATTCAAAACGAAGATAAACGATCCTGGAACAAGAAAACACCAATTTAAATTGTCTAAACACTTTGAACAAAATAAGGAATAAAAAAAATAGATTCTAAACGAGACAAAAAAATGGGTTCGAGATAGCTCAATAAATGAAATGTCAAGGACTCGGGATTTTCCTTTGAACTCTTTGAGAATTATCAAACTTGAGTTATAAATACGAATGGTTTTTTTCGGGTTTTCGACAAAAAAAAAACGAAAACAATCATAGTTTCCATAGTTTCAGTTTAATTGAATTTATTTTTTTATGGATCTATTTGCCACTCTATATACTATGACATTAGAACCATTCTTTCTCGAGCCGTACGAGGAGAAAGCCTCCTATACGTTTCTAAGGGGGGAATTGTTCATCTATATCTATCCCAATGAGCTATTTATCGAATCGTTGCAATTGATGTTCGATCCCGAAGAGAAGGAAGAGATCTTCGTAAAGTGGGTTTTTATGATCCAATAAAAAATCAAGCTTCTTCAAATGTTCCCGCCATTTTATATTTCCTTGAAAAAGGCGCCCAACCTACGGAAACTGTTCATGACATTTTAAAGAAGGCGGAGATATTTAAGGAACTTCGCATTAATTACGCGAAATCAAATTCAATTCATACAAATACAAACAATCAAACAATACATATCTAGTTTTGTGTAATTTTTTCTTCACTATTCCCCTCCCGTTTCCCCATCTTTTGTTCTATCCATAAAATTATGTATGGGATTATCCCCCACTCAGGTATTTTTTGGTGGGACTCCCCTCAAAAAAGCGCTGAACTTTCTTATGGTATTGGTATCTTTATGAATATTGAATAAACCCGATATTTTTGATTCTTTTTTTCTTTTCCACATCCACACTTTTTTTATTCTCTAGGTAGGTTATCTATGAAGTGCCAATCCAACACAAGTTCTTATTATTTTGATATTTGATTTATATATATTTTTTCATTTCTCAACGGTCATATTGACAATAGTGTATTGAACAAATAGAATTGATCGTGGATAAATAGATCTATTTATCCACGCCCTATAAGTTTTATTTTTTACTTTACTTCATGTAAACGATAGTTTCCTTAGATTCAATTGATACAACGCGAGAAAGTCTCTTCTGAATAAGCAAAAATGACAATTGAAAATATTAATCTAAAAAAAAAAAAAGAATACGAATATTCAATTAATTAAATTTTTTTAAGGGGTTATTCATTATATATCTTAATCTGGGATATATTTCATTTATCTTATCCGGGAATTTTGAAGATTTTCATTATATCTTTTATTGTTCTATTGTTCATAATTTACTAGAAAAAATGTTTTTGATAGGGTAATCCAATCTCTCTTTTTTTTATTCCGATCATATCTACACACCATAATTCTATTTTTGGGTTGCTAACTCAACGGTAGAGTACTCGGCTTTTAAGTGCGGCTAAAATCTTTTACACATTTGGATGAAGCAACGGATTCGTCCATACCGTTGGTAGAGTTTGTAAGACCCCGACTGATCCTGAGAGAGAACGAATGGAAAAAACAGCATGTCGTATAAATGAATAACTCATATCATAAATGAATAACTTTAAGATAGAGTACTTAACCCTTACGAAATCATTACAAAATATTTGTTTGGTTTCTTAGAGTTTGAATTCTTAGAGCGGTACAAAAAATCAATTATGATTGGATCGAGTGAATAAATGGATAGAGCCAAAAAGCTCCAATTCAATTATAGGTAAACAAAAAGAGCAACGAGCTTCGGTTCTTAATTCGAATAATTACCAATTACCCGATCTAATTATACGTTAGAAATATATTAGTCCCTGGGGCGGGCAAAGGTTATGAAATCACTTTAATTTTATATATTTTTTTTTATAGTAAAAATATTATTATTAATAATATAATATTAATAAGTGTAAGTGGATTCTTCACTTTATTTTTTGAATCCTAACTATTCTATTAATTATATCCCTGTGCGGAGACGAATGTGTAAAAGAAACAGTATATTGAGAAACATAATTCTAAAGTCAAAAGAGCGATCGGGTTGCAAAAATAAAGGATTTCTAACTATCTTCGGTATCTTATAACGAACAAGAACCAATCGGATGGGAAAAGAGAGAATCCATGGATTAATCATTTCCAAGGTATCTTTTCTTACTCTCCATATACCTTGATACCTTGTTTTGACTGTATCGTACCTATGTATTTATCATTTGATGACCCAAGAAATCCCCGATTTTGGTTCAAATCGAATTTCAAATGGAAGAATTACAAGGATATTTAAAGATAGATAAATCGCGAGAACGTGACTTCCTATACCCACTTCTCTTTCAGGAATACATTTATGCACTTGCTCATGATCATGGGTTAAATAAATCGATTCTTTATGAGCCTATGGAAAAGGAAAATTTAGGTTATGGCAATAAATATAGTTTACTAATTGTTAAACGTTTAATTACTCGAATGTATCAACAGAAGCATTTGATTGTTTTGGCGAATGATTCTAATCCCATTTTTTTTTTCGGGCATAATACAAATTTGGATTCTCAAATGATATCAGAGGGGGTTGCAGTCATTCTGGAACTTCCATTCTCACTGCGATTAGTATCTTCCCCAGAAAGTAAAGAAATAGAAAAATCTATGACTTTACGATCAATTCATTCCATATTTCCTTTTTTAGAGGATAAATTATTACATTTAAATCATGTATTAGATATACTAATACCCTACCCTATCCATCTGGAACTATTGGTTCAAACCCTTCGCTCTTGGATACAAGATGCTCCCTTTTTGCACTTATTGAGATTTTGTCTCTACAAGTATCATAATTGGAATAGTCTTATTACTCAAAAAACGAAAATGAATCCCTTTTTTTCAAAAGAGAATCAAAGATTATTCCTGTTCCTATATAATTTTCATGTATATGAATCGGAATCCATATTTGTTTTTCTCCGTAAACAATCTTATCATTTACGATCAACGTCTTCTAGAGCTTTTCTTAATCGAACACATTTTTATAGAAAAATAGAACATTTTTTAGTGGTTTTTTTTAATGATTTTCATACTATCCTATGGTTGTTCAAGGATCCTTTCATCCATTATTTCAGATTTCAAGGAAAATCTATTTTGTCTTCAAAAGGAACCCCTCGTTTGATGAA